TCCAAATCTAAAGTAAAGTCATTTTTTCTTTGATTGAAAGACTAGAACTTCATAGTTCTTAATAAACCTAACTCATTCCAATTCCATCCAGTAAAACGGAGGAATTATAAATCTCCAAAATAATAGATAGGAATATCGCAAATAGAGCCATTGCGACCCCCATAAGTGGTGTAGTCCCCCAGCCCGGAGCAACTTTACCATATTCTGAATTCAATGGTTTCAATAAACTCCCTACATTAGTTCGTCTTGGTCTTGCCCCAGATCTAGAACTATCCTCAACGGTTTGTGTAGCCATAAATAATCCTATATTTTTAATGATTGGTTGAGATCTGTTGACTTTGTATACTATTCCGTTGTAGTTGTAAATAAACGATCTTATCGTAGATCCATTGTGATCTTGAAATTATCTAAAAATGGAAACAGCAACCCTAGTCGCCATCTCCATATCTGGTTTACTTGTAAGCTTTACTGGGTACGCCTTATATACCGCTTTTGGGCAACCCTCTCAACAACTAAGAGATCCATTCGAAGAACACGGGGACTAGTTAAAGTAATGAGCCTCCCATATTGGGAGACTCATTACTTCAATTGAATCATTTAAAAAAATTATTTCATTTTTTAGTTGGAACCTTAGGAGGTTCTCGAAAAAAGATAGCGAAAAAAATTATTCCTAAAGTCGAGACTAAAAGGAATGTATAAACCAATGCTTCCATAGATTCGATCGTGGTTTACAATTATAGCTTCCACACCTATTCATTTTGGGATCATTTACCATATAAAGAAAAGACCAGAAAAAGAGGCAAAGAAATGAAAAGATGGTGATTCAAGTCAAGATTTCCCTGGTACCCTATCGATGTCAAATCAAAAAAAATAGAGGCGAAAGATACCACCGAAATGTCGTATCAGACTACTTGTCTCTTTGTAGTTGGATCTCCAAGTTTTTGGAATGCTCCAAATTCGACTTGAGCATCCAAATCTGGATCAATACCAGCAAAAACATCTCTGAACAAGGTTCTAGCGCCATGCCAAATGTGGCCGAAAAAGAAGAGCAAAGCAAACGTAGCATGTCCAAAAGTGAACCAACCCCTCGGACTACTCCGAAAAACACCATCGGATTTCAACGTAGCCCGATCTAATTCAAAAATTTCACCTAATTGGGCACGTCTAGCATATTTTTTCACAGTAGCAGGATCAGAATAACTTACTCCATTAAGTTCACCCCCATAGAACTCAACAGTTACACCGACCTGTTCAACACTATACTTCGATTCTGCTCTTCGAAAAGGAACATCGGCTCTAACAATTCCGTCTTCATCTACCAAAACTACCGGAAATGTTTCAAAAAAAGTAGGCATACGACGTACAAAAAGCTCACGCCCTTCGTTATCTCTAAAGACGGGGTGTCCTAACCATCCAACAGCTATTCCATCTCCGTTGTCCATTGAACCTGCTCTGAATAATCCCCCTTTTGCCGGATTATTCCCGATGTAATCATAAAAAGCTAATTTTTCAGGAATTTTAGACCAAGCTTCTGATAAACTCAGATTTTCGGCTAGCCCGGCGCTAACTCTTCGATATATTTCTTGCTGAAAGTATCCCTGATCCCACTGATAACGAGTAGGACCAAATAATTCAATTGGGGTAGTTGCTGAACCATACCACATAGTTCCAGCAACAACGAAAGCTGCAAAAAAAACAGCAGCGATACTACTGGAAAGTACAGTTTCAATATTGCCCATACGTAATCCTTTGTATAGACGTTGAGGAGGACGGACACTAAGATGGAATAGACCTGCTAATATGCCTAATGTACCCGCTGCAATATGATGAGACGCTATTCCTCCCGGAACAAAAGGATCAAAACCTTCCGCGCCCCATGCTGGATTTACAGCTTGTACTTTTCCAGTTAGTCCATAAGGATCGGACACCCATATTCCAGGACCATACAAACCTGTTACATGAAATGCGCCAAAGCCAAAGCAAGCCACCCCTGAGAGAAATAAATGAATTCCAAAGATCTTGGGCAAATCCAACGAAGGTTTTCCTGTACGTTCATCAGTGAATATTTCTAGGTCCCAATATACCCAATGCCAGATAGCTGCCAAGAAGCACAAGCCAGAAAACACAATATGTGCCCCTGCCACACCTTCATAACTCCAAATACCCGGATTCGTTACAGTTGCTCCTGAAATACTCCAACCACCCCACGAATTGGTTATTCCTAAACGAGTCATGAAAGGTATAACGAACATACCCTGTCTCCACATTGGATCAAGAACGGGATCAGAGGGATCAAAAACCGCCAATTCGTATAAAGCCATCGAACCGGCCCAACCTGCAACTAGAGCTGTATGCATTATATGAACAGAAATCAATCGACCGGGATCATTCAATACAACAGTATGAACACGATACCAAGGCAAACCCATGGAAATACCCCTTTATCAAAGAAAAATAGACACTATGTCGCTTTAATTTTATCGCATTGGAAAAACGACTATATATACTATGTAGCTAACCTTTTCAGTAGATTCTGTATCAGAAAGGGTTAATATTTATTCCATTCCATTGAAAATAACGGAACAATTCTGTTCGTAAGAACAAAGAGAAGCAGATCTATTCTATACCCGATAAGTACCAATCCGCAATGGGAGGATTGGTCCCATTTTGGGGGAACGAATGGATAGATACTTGTTTATCATTCAAACGATCGATACCTTCGTGAAAATTTTTTCTTTCTTCATTCTGTCTTACTCTATAAACCTTCCAGTCTCTGTATCAAATAAACTAAACCGAAAAAAGGGATGAAGACAATAAACAAGTGATTGTTACGTTTCCATATTAAAGTAAAGTATAGTACTTAATTTTTTTCTTTAATTTAATGCCCATTGGTGTTCCAAAAGTACCTTTTCGGAGTCCTGGAGAGGAAGATGCGGTTTGGGTTGACGTATAGTGCGACTTGTCAGACATATTGGGTCATATGGGATTTACCCGTTCTCTCCCCCGATCGAGATATCCTCCGTTTCGCCCAAGAAATATTGTATTGAGTACACCATCAATCATTCGGAGCGTGAAGTGCAATTAGATCAATTTATATTGGGGATCAATATTATCAATTTAGAAGAATTTATGGTTCACTTGGACCGATAAAATAAAGTATCCAGGCTCCGTTTATAAAATACCAAATCGGTAACAAATTGGTAATATAATATATGTATGATTACCACTTGTATCATCAACTATTCTTATACTTCCTATTACTATAGGAATGATAGGAATGATCCTAAACTGCCAACCAATGAAATTGTATGATGAATACATCAAATAGTTTGGGGAAAGCAAGACACGAAATGAATAAAAAAAAAAAAGAAGTCATAACAAAAAGTGGTACTGAGACCATTTGCCCTATATGTGCAAATCGAATTCGGACGGATCTTTTCCCGGAGTAGACCATGAACCTAAAAGAATTGAAAGGGGCCCAGTCAGGAACAAGAAAATGACATCGTGATTTGAATTTGATCTCGATGAAACAATACATCAATGAGAGGTTAGTTTAATAAGTTCAGTCAATTCTTTTTTTTTTTTTTATTTATTGAAATTTATAGTATAGATAAACGACCGAGGGAAGAGAGCCAAAACTCATATCATTTTTTTAATGGAGTACCCTTCAAAAAAAAAGCAAAAACCTATTATAGAAAAAAAGAAATAAAACAGGAATCGACACATTGATTCTTTTTTTTCGAAATTTTTTTTGAACCGTATGCATCCAAAGGTGCACGTACGGTTCCTAAGGGATACAATTTTGTCCTAATCAACCGACTTTATCGAGAAAGATTACTTTTTTTAGGCCAAGAGGTTGATAGCGAGATCTCGAATCAACTTGTTGGTCTCATGGTCTATCTCAGTATCGAAGATGATACTAAGGATCTTTATTTGTTTATAAATTCTCCCGGCGGATGGGTAATACCAGGAATAGCTATTTATGATACTATGCAATTTGTGCGACCAGATGTACAGACAATATGCATGGGATTAGCCGCTTCAATGGGATCTTTTATTCTGGTCGGAGGAGAAATTACCAAACGTCTAGCATTCCCTCACGCTCGGCGCCAATGAGTTTTTTTTTTTGAAAAAAAAAGGAAGACTATGCCTTCGCCATATTGATTATAAATCAAATAATAAGTAATAATAGCATGGCATTTCGAGTTCGATATTAACAAATTTGTATTGTTTTTTTTTTCCATAAGATATGATTTTGTATCGAAATAGTAGTATGAAACAAAGGTTATTTCCGATTTTCTCTTATGTGTCGGGAGTACATTTCAGCGTCACAAACCATTTTTCTTCCACACTAGAAGTCGGTCTCTTTCAGATATTTATATTCTGAAAGAACGAGTACGAAAAAAAAAAAAAAGATCATTTTTTCCTTATTTGATCGTATCAGAAAGAAACTTTGGGATTGCTAAATCACAGACGAGATAAATATAGAAAGTAACAGAACCATCATAGTATTTTTTTTTACTTCTACGAAAGGAAGGGTGGTAAATGGATCATTCAACGATCTGTATCGGATGGATTCTATTTCTTTCTTCGATAGAATAGAAGAGAAGAAAAAAAGTCAATTCCATTGCGGAGCCGTATGCAATGAACAAAAGATGCCTGTACGGTTGTTCAATTCGATTTTCTTTTTCTTCTTGGTAGTTTTTTATCCCTTTTTGAGTTTAGCTCAATCATGCAAAATCGAAGAACCGTTCATGATGTTATATCAATATCATCAGGGTTATGATTCACCAACCTGCTAGTTCTTTTTATGAAGCACAAGCAGGGGAATTTATCCTGGAAGCGGAAGAACTACTGAAACTTCGCGAAACCATCACAAGGGTTTATGTACAAAGAACAGGCAAACCCTTATGGGTTGTATCCGAAGACATGGAAAGGGATGTTTTTATGTCAGCAACAGAAGCCCAAGCTCATGGCATTGTTGATCTTGTAGCGGTCGAAAACGAAAATACTGAGATTTCACGCAAAAATCCGAAATTTGAGATTTGATCTTCTTACCGGGGGGTGATTTCGTGTAAATCTATTTCAAACCATAATTCGAATTTTCTGTGATTTGATATTGAATAGAAATAATTCATAATCATCAATCATCAGGTTAAGATCGATCTAAACCAACTCATTTTATTCTATATATAGATCTATACATACGACATGCCAACTATTAAACAACTTATTAGAAACACAAGACAGCCAATCAGAAATGTCACCAAATCACCCGCCCTTCGGGGATGCCCTCAGCGTCGAGGAACATGTACTAGGGTGTATGTGCGACTCGTTCATTCAGATCATGAGTTCGAACAAATGAGACCATTTTTTCAGTATCAATGATCAGTACCAATGAATAGGATAGATAGAGAAGATCTATCATATACCTATATTGTAGGCGGAAATTATAAGAAGCAAAAAAGTTATGCTTCTTTTCTTGAAAAACGGACTAACAGGGTCAGCTACCTAGCCAACTTTCATAATTAAATGCCGTCACTGTATGAATAATTCGTATTGTGAAAGAGCTATTACTGTATAATTGATGGGTAGAGCCAAAGAGTGTGAACTATACAAGTTCACAATAACATTTGATTAAATGAAAGAAGAGGCTCCGGTGTATAGAGAGGACCTCACCGTTTAAGAGGTAACCATAGAAACGATGGAACCCACTATTTTTTTATTTAGTATCGTTAGACTGTCTTATTTCCCGGTGAAATAACTGGAAGGAATAGAATTTTAAATCGTGGTTGGGAAGGTCATAGTAGCAAAAGCCATTGGAATTGAGATTTTATATATCGGAATAATCCGTTTTGGTATTAATTGACCGGGGAAGGGGAAAAGGATGACTGAAAGAAGAGAAATCAATTAGTTATTCATTAAGGTTTAATTTGATTCAATGACCAGAGTTAGACGAGGATATACAGCTCGGAGACGTCGAACAAAAATTCGTTTATTTGCATCAACCTTTAGAGGGGCTCATTCAAGACTTACTCGAACTATTACTCAACAGAAAATAAGAGCTTTGGCTTCAGCTCATCGAGATAGAGGCAGGCAAAAGAGGGATTTTCGGCGGTTGTGGATCACTCGGATAAATGCAGTAACTCGTGAGAATAAGGTATTCTATAGTTATAGTAGATTTATACACAATTTGTACAAGAAGCAATTGCTTCTTAATCGTAAAATACTTGCGCAAATAGCTATATCAAATAAGAATTGTCTTTACATGATTTCCAATAAGATCATCAAATAAAGGAGATTCTAAAGTAATATACAGGAATGATTGAAACAGAATTCCCCGGAGAATGAACTCCGGGAAGATATAGAATAAAAATCCATTAAGATAAGTAGTAGGAATGAACGAACATATTTCAATAAAAAAAAGATTTCTTCTTCCCGCATTTTTTCTTTCTTATAACACAAGAATCAAATCTGGATTCTAGACCTTTTCGGACAAAACATCAATCTGAGCTTGAGTTCCGATTGGAGTTTTGAGTCAATTGAGGAGTATGCCTATTTATTTCTGGTTCTAGGCCCAGTAGTTCTTGGGATCGACTCGCTTCTTTCAAATTGTTTCTCATTATTAAGAAAAGGTAACAAAGATAAAATACGAGCTTGTTTTATAGCAATAGTAATTAAGCGTTGCTGTTTTAAGGTCAATCTATTTACCCGTCTAGATAATATTTTTCCTTGTTCACTAATAAATCGACTAATTAAACTCATGTTTCTATAATCGATTCGATCCCCCGATCCAATTGGGGGCAAACGCCTACGAAAAGATCGCTTGTATTTACGAAAAGGTTGCTTGGATTTATCCATGGTTTATTCCTTATCTCTAAAATTCTCTTCCTTTATTCATTTCAGATCCAACCGAAATAGGGCTTAATATATTATTTATATTATTTGATTCATATATTATCTATCTATACACATGACATAATATCTACATGAAATCCGGTTTTATTTGTATATATATATGTATATTATATATGTTAAGTTCTTACTCTTCCTATTCCTTGGAAAGATCGAACACATGATGTTCCCTTCGATCTATTTCTTTATTTCCCCATGAATAGTATGCTTGTGACAATAGCGACAAAATTTTCTCAATTCTAATCGACTGGGTGTATTGTGGCGATTCTTTTGAGTAATATATCTAGAAATGCCCGGCGATTCCTTATTAACACCATTTCGGACACAACTGGTACATTCCAAAATAACTCTGACTCTGACATCTTTACCCTTGGCCATGAACCTCCTTTAGATTTTGGATCGACTTAACTTAACTCTTCTAGTTTCGATCCGAACCGAAGAAGACGAAAAAAAATCAATAGAAGGTACTAACGAGAAATGCAATTTCTAAAGATTTCGTTGTACTTATTTCATTCTACTTATTGTTTTGTTATTATCTAATTAATAGAATATTAATAGAGTAATTATTTAAGTTAAGCAATACAAAATTCGAGTAATAATTAAGTAATACAATTTCCTTCTAACTATCAATTATTTATATCCTAAATCCCAATATGTCAGTTAAGTATCTTCTTACTATGCTATGAGTTCGTGCAGCCTACCCTAGATTGGCTACAAATTAAAATGGAATTTCTGTTTTCCTAAATTAGATCTTGTATCTACCGGATTTTTTAGAAGGCTCAATACACTTTTTTTGTCTTTCCTTCCTATCCTAAAGAATTGAAAAGGGGAGGCAAAATTTGAGTCACGGCATGTGGAATTTTATTTCCGCATTTCTTCCCATATCAATAACTAAAATTAAAAAAAAGGGAATGACAAGGCATCTGGGAATAAACGATTAATTTCTATCAATAGACCCGCTAAAGACCCAAACCATAGAGTAGTTAGCACAGGTGCCACAGAGAGATATGTTTTTATATCTCGCATTGAGAAAATCCTCCTTCTTTATTGTAATACATATATGGTCAGATGCTGTAGTTCAAGATCATTTGTATTTATTTTTACGCGGAATTACTAACTAAAGTGGATATGTCCAATGAACCAATAGATGAGATTTGCCTGTCCCACAAAAAGAAAAAAATGACCCCTTCCTCCCGAGCATTACTGATAAATATTAATTCTTTTGTTATACGTTAGGTTGGGTTTCAAATGTATATAATTCTTTTATTATATGAAACCAAAAAGAAGAAATGACAATAAAGTTGGATATAAATGGAGGATAAAATAACGATGTGGAAAACAAGACACGGATTTTGTACAATGACACTGTACAACAATTTTGAAAAGGGATGTAGCGCAGCTTGGTAGCGCGTTTGTTTTGGGTACAAAATGTCACGGGTTCAAATCCTGTCATCCCTACCTATTACTTCGCCTATGGGCAGTAACGAGGGATTAATTGATCGCAATTAAAATGGGGCATAATCTTTAATTGTTGGATATTATACGTATGCTAAATCCGTTAGAACTTTAATCTGTTAGAAATGAAAAAAAATCTCCTGTCGTAAGAAAGCGCTCTTAGTTCAGTTCGGTAGAACGTGGGTCTCCAAAACCCGATGTCGTAGGTTCAAATCCTACAGAGCGTGATTCCGTCTATCTTATATCGAATCATGATAAAATCACTTAACAAAACAAAGTTGAATTGCAATGACCTCCTGCAAGGAGGAGGTCAATCAAAAAAAGAAATGTTACTCTACTCAATCAAAGGTCCAACTGATCACCACGTCTGTATTGTAAATATGCAGTAACGAATAATCCTGCTAAAGTAATAGGAATTAGACCTAAGACGATTCCAAATAGAAAAACTTCAATCATTTCGGTTTATTTAAGGAGATAAAAAAAAGAGGTAAGATCTATCCCTAAATATTAATCTTAATTATCCGTGAATCTCAATGACCAAGAAAAGAATTGGCAATTGGTGCGGTAAAGAACCATAGAATATCCGGGATCTCCGAAAAATATTTTTCTGAATTATCCAGTTAATTCATTTCAAATAAGTCGTATCTTGGTCAAACCAATAAATAGAGCTAGGGTTATAGTTAAAGCAGCCAGTAAAAAACCGAAATAACTAGTTATAGTAAGCATGAAAGGGCTAAATTAGATATGTTTTTTTGCTACATATGTTGATAAAACACTTACCTAAGTTTCCATTTTTCCCAGATACGAGGGTAATAAAAACCAATTAAAAGAATTAGTTTAGTTCCAATGGAAAATTTTTGATTCATCAGTCAGTATAGATAATACTAAAAAAGAGATCGAGTGACATAGGTAGAATAAATTGATTCATCAGATGTGACATCGACCAATCCTGTGATTCCGAATCAACGTCAACAGATTCTTTGTCCAATTTGGGAATTGAGTAAAGTAATAGTAATAAGAAGTGTATCATGTAACTTCATTCAAAACTCAAATTGCATTTTTGTTGGAATGAGAGAATTCTATTTGCAAATAACTTCAATTTTTTGATCATTTCTTTTCTTTTTCAATAGGATCTAATCCATTTTATTTTGGGGGAAGCGAACGACCTGATACTACCTTATTACTTATTTTAAGTGATTGCATTCAGTCTAGTAATAGGTTAATTAATTGCCCATACGATATCGAATAATAATAAAAAAGTGTTCCACGATACATCGAAAGGATCTATCGAAAAACAAAAACTTTTACTTGAATTTACTTTTTTTTAGTCTTTTTGTTTTTTGGGGGGGTCAAAAAGTCGATTCGAAGACGAACCACTTCAATTATCCTTTTAGGTTCTATATTCCGTCTTTCCACATCATAGAGTTCCAGACTTGTAGGTCGGGCACGAACTAATCTTTGTCTTGGTGGACCTAATCCAACAATGATTACATCACGAATATTGATTTATGTTTTCTTTTTTCATTAGATCTTATGTACCTTATATGAAATATATTCTATATTTAATATATTCTATAATAATTCTAGTTAGAATTCTAGTTCTAGTTATTTTTATTTTAGTTGTTTTGTA